TGCTACGGGTATGCGAATGATGCACAATTACTTTCGCATCGGAGGAGTAGCCGCCGATCTACCTTATGGATGGATCGATAAATGTTTAGATTTCTGTGATTATTTTTTACGCGGAGTTGTTGAATATCAACAACTTATTACAGAGAATCCTATTTTTTTAGAACGAGTTGAAGGAGTAGGTTTTATTAGCGGAGAAGAAGCTGTAAATTGGGGCTTATCGGGACCAATGTTACGAGCTTCTGGAATACAATGGGATCTTCGTAAAGTGGATCCTTATGAGTCTTACAACCAATTCGATTGGAAAATCCAATGGCAAAAAGAAGGGGATTCATTAGCTCGCTATTTAGTACGAGTCGGTGAAATGAGGGAATCCATTAAAATTATTCAACAGGCTGTAGAGAAAATTCCGGGAGGACCTTACGAGAATTTAGAAGTCCGACGCTTTAACAAAGCAAAGAATTCCGAATGGAATGATTTTGAATATAGATTTCTTGGTAAAAAACCTTCGCCAAATTTTGAATTATCAAAGCAAGAGCTTTATGTAAGAGTGGAAGCTCCAAAAGGTGAATTAGGGATTTATCTGGTAGGAGATGATAGTCTTTTCCCCTGGAGATGGAAAATTCGGCCACCAGGTTTTATTAATTTGCAAATTCTTCCTCAGCTAGTTAAAAAAATGAAATTGGCTGATATCATGACGATATTAGGTAGTATAGATATCATTATGGGGGAAGTTGATCGTTGAAATGATAATAGATAGGGTAGAGGTAGAAACTATCAATTCTTTTTCGAAATCGGAATTATTAAAAGAAATCTATGGACTAATATGGATTCTACCCATTTTGACCCTCCTTTTGGGAATCACAATAGAGGTACTCGTAATTGTGTGGTTAGAAAGAGAAATATCTGCATCGATACAACAACGTATTGGTCCTGAATATGCCGGCCCCCTGGGACTGCTTCAAGCTATAGCAGATGGGACTAAGCTACTTTTTAAAGAGGATATCCTGCCATCCCGAGGAGATCTTCCTTTATTTAGCATTGGACCCTCTATAGCAGTCATATCAATTTTATTAAGTTTTTTAGTTATCCCGTTGGGATATCATTTTGTTTTAGCCGATCTTAGTATTGGTGTTTTTTTATGGATTGCCATTTCAAGTATTGCCCCTATTGGTCTTCTTATGGCGGGATATAGCTCAAATAATAAATATTCTTTTTCAGGCGGTCTACGAGCTGCTGCTCAATCCATTAGTTATGAAATACCATTAACTTTTTGTGTGCTAGCAATATCTCTACGTGTGATTCGTTAAAATAGGATATTTTTCTTCTAAAATCCATTGAAAATTTATCTTCCTTTTCTTATTCTGTATTCGGGTTGGTAAGTTAAACTAGATAGCTATATGAGTGAAACAAAACAGCTTATTAATTTGTAGTATAAATAAAAAGAAAAAATCTCATTTTCTACGTACAAGAAAAAAGTTGAAGTAAACAAAAGTAGTGTAAACTCTTTGCCCCAAGGTTGATTTTTTTTTATTAGTCATCATATCTTGAAGCGGGCAAGAATAAAGGATTCGCGATATGGAATTCCATTACTAGAATATTCCTAGTTATTACTATAACTTATAATCATAAGATAAGAAGAATCCATCAAAAGTTAGTGAGGGGTTAGGAACACTAAAGTACATAAAGGATTTGTAATGGGGGAATCTAAGACATTAGGGATTTTCCCTCATAAAAGGAATCATAATAAAGACTTGAAATTGGTGGAAATTATCAAGTAGTACTTTCTTCGGATTCCGATCCAGAGTATGTTCCCATTCACTTGTTAAGGAAATGGCTATCAAGAACGAATTAACCCTTTATTACTTTTTCTTTTTAACAACCCCTCCCCGGGGAAAGAAGAATAGGACAAAAGATATGGAATGCAATACAAAAAAAAATATTTTTATTAATTCTTTCCTTCCTCTATCTATATTCATACAGAATTCCTCATGAACTAATGCCCAACTCTTTCCATTTATTAATTTTTTTTCTATAACGAGTGTTTTATTCCAAGATTAAGTTATTACTGAACAAAGAAAAATTTTCATTATATTATAAAGGATGAGATCAATTCGGAAGCGCTTTTTCTTAGTCTAGCAGACGGAATTTCTTTGGTCTAATTTAGGACTTTCCTATCGATTTTATTTTACCGAATTCTATCTACGCCCCAGGGGATAATACCGAAACAATCCTTTCCTTTTTCTGATCATAGAGAAGCCGTATGAAGCTAAGGTTTCATGTACGGTTTTGGAATAGCGGTGGGAACTGTGATGTTATCATCGACTATGATTATCTAACAGTTCAAGTACAGTTGATATAGTTGAAGCACAGTCAAAATATGGTTTTTTTGGATGGAATCTTTGGCGTCAGCCTATAGGTTTTCTGGTTTTTCTAATTTCTTCTTTGGCAGAATGTGAAAGATTACCCTTTGATTTACCAGAAGCGGAGGAAGAATTAGTAGCAGGTTATCAAACCGAATATTCCGGTATCAAATATGGTTTATTTTATCTTGTTTCTTACCTAAATTTATTAGTTTCCTCTTTATTTGTAACAGTTCTCTACTTAGGCGGGTGGAATTTCTCTATTCCCTATATACCCTTTTTTGAATTTTTCCAAATGAATAAAGCAGTTGGAATTTTGGAAATGACAATGGGTATCTTTATTACATTAACTAAAGCTTATTTATTTCTCTTCATTTCTATCACAATAAGATGGACTTTACCTAGGATGAGAATGGATCAGTTATTAAATCTTGGATGGAAATTTCTTTTGCCTATTTCCCTGGGCAATCTCTTATTAACAACCTCTTCCCAACTTGTTTCACTATAAATAAGATAATACAATAACAGTAAGAATATTTTCAACACAAAAGTTCTCTCAAACAAGAGAAAGAAACATATCTTTTTCATAGATATTTAGAATATGTTCCCTATGGTAACTGGGTTCATGAGTTATGGTCAACAAACAATACGCGCAACAAGGTACATTGGTCAAAGTTTCATAACTACCTTATCCCACACAAATCGTTTACCTATAACGATTCACTACCCTTACGAAAAATCAATTACACCGGAGCGTTTCCGGGGGCGAATCCACTTTGAATTTGATAAATGTATTGCTTGTGAAGTCTGTGTTCGCGTATGTCCAATAGATCTACCCCTCGTGGATTGGAGATTTGAAAAGGATATTAAAAAGAAACAGTTGCTTAATTATAGTATTGATTTCGGAGTTTGTATATTTTGTGGTAATTGTGTTGAGTACTGCCCGACAAGCTGTTTATCAATGACTGAAGAATATGAACTTTCTACTTATGATCGTCATGAATTGAATTACAATCAAATTGCTTTGAGTCGGTTACCAATCTCCATAATGGGAGATTATACAATTCAAACAATTAGGAATTCGACTGAAAGTAAAATAGACGAAGATAAATCTTCGAATTCAAGAACGATTACCGATTACTAGACTAGGATTTTTTATTTTTTGTTATAAAAATCCAAAAATTCTTTACTAACTATAAAGAAAAACGAATAGCTACTGCTTATTGCAAATTATTCATGATTTAAAATCAGACTAGATTTTCGTGATATAATTTCTAACTATACAGCTTATACACAAAAAAATATCCTAATCCCTTTTTTTTTACTTGAATCCTTTAGTTTTAGTCAGTTCATGAAAAATTTTATACTATTAATTTCTTTTTATCCATAATGGATTTACCTGGACCAATACATGAAATTCTTGTGCTATTTGGGGGATTTGTTCTTCTACTAGGGGGTCTAGGAGTAGTATTACTTACCAACCCAATTTATTCTGCCTTTTCGCTGGGATTAGTTCTTGTTTGTATATCCTTATTCTATTTTTTATTGAATTCCTACTTTGTAGCTGTCGCACAACTTCTTATTTATGTGGGAGCCATAAATGTCTTGATCATATTCGCTGTAATGTTCGTAAATGGCTCAGAATGGTCTAAAGATAAGAATTCTTGGACTATTGGAGATGGGTTCACTTCACTCGTTTGTATAACTATTGTTTTTTCACTAATGACTACTATCCCAGATACGTCATGGTATGGAATTCTTTGGACTACAAGATCAAACCAAATAGTAGAGCAGGGTCTCATAAATAATGTTCAACAAATAGGGATTCATTTAGCAACCGATTTTTATCTTCCGTTTGAACTCATTTCCATAATTCTTCTAGTTTCTTTAATAGGTGCAATTACTATGGCTCGGCAATAAGAAAAACTTAGAAAGAGTAAATTTATTATAATTGCAAATCTAAAATAAATAACTAAAGAATCACAATTTTGATTTAGTAAAACCCATCTACTGCCAACAAATACCTTCTTTTCTTTTTTGTTGTGTAATTGTTCTATTTAATTGAATCGGTTCAATTCTTGTCCTCATATTGAAATGAATCGAGATTGATAAGGAGTTAGTTAATGATGTTTGAGCATGTACTTTTTTTGAGTGTCTATTTATTTTCGATTGGTATCTATGGATTGATCACAAGCCGAAACATGGTTAGAGCTCTAATATGTCTTGAACTTATACTGAATTCAATTAATCTAAATCTTGTAACATTTTCTGATCTATTTGATAGTCGACAATTAAAAGGAGACATTTTCGCAATTTTTGTTATAGCCCTTGCGGCTGCTGAAGCCGCTATTGGACTATCCATTCTTTCTTCCATCCATCGTAACAGGAAATCCACTCGTATCAATCAATCTAATTTTTTGAATAATTAGACTTTAGAATAATTAGACATAGAATCCTCTAAACAAAGGCGCACATATAATAAAAATCTCGAATTTTAAGATGAATAGAAATCTAATACTATTTTATTATTATTATTTGATAATATCCTTTTTTGAGTAGGTTATTGCATAGTAGTCTTTTTTACTTAAATGAATTTTTGTAATTCATTGATATTGCAATTTGAATATTGCAATAATTTATATTGAAAAGACGATAGCCAATTTATTGGCTAATTCGAATTCGTATGTACAATTCGTATAATTATGACTGTTGAAGTCCAAAATTAAAGTCTCTTGGCTCTTTTCACGCTTTCTCACAAACGGATTAAAAAATAGATTATTATTTTTGTTGAAGTTTGGATAAACCATTGCTTCGTCTGGTGTCTACAATACATATGACTCATTATAGTACTAATTTCATTTTTACCAGATCGAAAAATTTTATGTTGAAAAGAAAAATTTATAGATCCAATGTCACATTCCGTAAAAATTTATGATACATGTATAGGATGCACTCAATGTGTACGAGCTTGTCCAACAGATGTATTAGAAATGATACCCTGGGATGGATGTAAAGCCAAGCAAATTGCTTCCGCGCCGAGAACCGAGGATTGTGTGGGTTGTAAGAGATGCGAATCCGCCTGCCCAACAGATTTTTTAAGTGTCCGCGTTTATTTAGGGCCTGAAACAACCCGTAGCATGGCTCTATCTTATTGATACGTTACAAAAAACTCCACTTGAATCGTCTGATTCCTCTTTACCGAAGAAGCCTGTGCTCGAAATAATCGAGCACGGGCTTTTCTGGTCAAAACGTATCTTGTCTTTATCACTTTATCATGAGTTATTTTCCTTGGTTAACAATACTTGTTGTTTTGCCGATATTTGCAGGTTCATTAATTTTCTTTTTACCTCATAGGGGAAACAAAATCGTTAGGTGGTATACTATTTCTATTTGTTTATTAGAATTCCTTCTAATGACTTATGCATTCTGTTATCATTTCCAACTGGAGGATCCCTTAATCCAATTAAAGGAGGATTCTAAATGGATAGATGTCTTCGATTTCCACTGGAGATTGGGAATCGATGGACTTTCATTAGGATCTATTTTATTGACAGGATTTATCACTACTTTAGCTACTTTAGCAGCTTGGCCAGTTACCCGGAATTCGCGATTATTCTATTTCCTGATGCTAGCAATGTATAGTGGTCAAATAGGATTATTTTCTTCGCGAGACCTTTTACTTTTTTTTATCATGTGGGAGTTAGAATTAATTCCTGTTTACTTACTTTTATCCATGTGGGGGGGAAAGAGGCGTCTATATTCAGCTACAAAGTTTATTTTGTATACTGCGGGCGGTTCCATTTTTTTCTTAATCGGAGTTCTGGGTATGGGCTTATATGGTTCCAACGAGCCTGGGTTAGATTTGGAAAGATTAATTAATCAATCATACCCTGCAACTTTGGAAATACTTTTATATTTTGGCTTCCTTATTGCTTATGCTGTCAAATTGCCGATTATACCCCTACATACGTGGTTACCAGATACCCACGGGGAAGCGCATTATAGTACATGTATGCTTTTAGCGGGAATCCTATTAAAGATGGGAGCATATGGATTGATTCGGATCAACATGGAATTGTTACCTCATGCTCATTATCTATTTTCGCCCTGGTTGGTAATAATAGGAGCGATGCAAATAATCTATGCAGCTTCAACTTCTCTTGGTCAACGAAATTTCAAAAAAAGAATAGCCTATTCCTCTGTATCTCACATGGGTTTCATAATTATAGGAATTGGTTCCATAACCAACATAGGACTCAATGGAGCTATTTTACAAATATTATCCCATGGATTTATTGGTGCTACACTTTTTTTCTTGGCAGGAACGGCTTGTGATAGAATGCGTCTTGTTTATCTCGAAGAACTGGGGGGGATATCTATCCCAATGCCGAAAATTTTTACCATGTTTAGTAGCTTTTCAATGGCTTCTCTTGCTTTACCAGGAATGAGCGGTTTTGTCGCAGAATTAGTAGTATTTTTTGGACTAATTACTAGTCCAAAATTTCTGTTAATGCCAAAAACCCTAATTATTTTTGTAATGGCAATTGGAATGATATTAACTCCTATTTATTTATTATCTATGTTACGCCAGATGTTCTACGGATACAAGCTATTTCATGTTCCAAATGCAAATTTTGTGGATTCTGGACCACGAGAACTCTTTCTTTTAATCTGTATCTTTTTACCAGTAATAGGAATTGGTATTTATCCAGATTTTGTTCTCTCCCTATCCGTTGACAGGGTAGAGGCTCTCTTATCCAATTATTATCCTAAATAGGTTTTTTTAACTAGTCCGCTCTATATTCCTATAGTGGAAAAACCCCAAAAATCAGAAAAAAGTAAAAAAGTCTAATTAGATCTATCTCGAATTTTTGAGAACCCTTTGAAAAGGCATTCAAGGGGTTCTCAAATAAAACAAAAAAGTAAAAACGTTCATTTCATGAAGGTTTTTTTTATGTAATCATTTAGGTGTTAATGTAAACGAACCATAACTATGTAAACCTATTCCTAATAGATTGATACCAAAATAGCAGATCCAAATTATAAGAAATCCTATCGAAGCTACAAGTGCAGAATTCGTACCCTTCCAATTTGGATTTGTTCTACTATGTAAATAAATTGCGAATATGGTCCAAGTAATAAATGCCCAAGTTTCCTTAGGATCCCAATTCCAATAGGATCCCCACGCCTCATTAGCCCATACTGCTCCACAAAGAATACCTATGGTTAAAAGGGTAAACCCTAGGCTAATGACACGATAACTCCAAGAATCCAAACGCTCAGTTAATTGATATTTGTAATAATTTGTAAATGAAGGAAAAGAGATGCTTTTTAAAGCACTTCTTTTTGCATAGAAATTTTCAATCTCACTAAATAAAAATGTGTTAAATAAAACATTTTTTTTATTTTTAGAAAAGAACTGGAAATTATTTCGAAATCTAATGATTAGAAGAGCGGCGGATAATAAGGATCCGCACAAAAGAGTTGCATAGCTTAGTAACATCATACTGACATGCATCATTAACCATTGAGATTGTAAAGCAGGTACTAGTATTGTGGATTGATGCATTTCCGTTAAAAGACTCGACGTGGCAAAGCCTTGCGTTAAAATAGTACTTGGCGTAGTTATTCTGCTTAAATCATTTTTTGAGTTCTGTATCTTAGGAATCGTATGAAGAATATACAGAGCCCATGAAAGGAAGATCAATGACTCATATAAATTACTTAATGGGAAATGTCCCGAAGAAGCCCAACGAGAAACTAGGAATCCTGTTATAGATAAAAAAGTCGCTATCATTCCTTTTTCTAACGAATCGCGTAATCCCCCAAGTTCACGAACTAATAAGGTTATCAAATGAATCGTAATCACAATTGAAATTGTTGAGAAAGAGATATGAGTTAGTATATGTTCTAAAGTTGCAAATAGCATAAGGGGAAGGTCCCATTACAAAATTGTAAATTTCGAATTGAATCTATTTTCTAATCTATTGTATTCTTTTTCGAGAATGCCGCCACTCGGATTCGAACCGAGATGCTTAAGCACTGCTTCCTAAGAGCAGCGTGTCTACCAATTTCACCATGGCGGCTAACTTCAAATAATAGGTAACTTAAAAGAATAATAGTTATTTTCTCGCGAATCGTCGAGATTGGGAAAGTCCCTAAAATTTAGGAACATTAGAATCTTCATTAAAATAGACTTCGTTTGGTAGTATCGTTGCGATTTTTTTTAACAAAAACCTCTTGCTTTGCCCAATAGAAACACTATTTGAAAAAGTTGGAACTGCTTTTTTCTAAGTTGCAATATAGAACTAATTTTTTTTTCTAATTAGTTTCTCATTTAAATTTTAAAAATTCTTTCAATGCAATGGACAAAATCCAAAAAGCCTTTTCTATTTATCCATTTTATTTCATCATTAAATAGAAACCCCTTTGGGTTTTCGCAAAATTTCTAGAATGAAAGCCTTTATGCTCTTATTAATATAATTTATCAACCTTAAACCTATTTACTTGTGGATTTTGGATAAGATAGGTAGAAGTTGTAAGTCCTATTGCAAAAATACTCCACTTTTCATAATAGAATCCTCATATTTTATTATGAGGATTCTATTATGAAAAGTTCATTAATAGGAAAAGAAATACTTAGCACACAGTATACCAAAAACTTTTATTCTATATATCAAAGGGGTTTGTTCTAAGAATATTATACCGAGTAATTCGACACATAAAAGTACATTCAAAAAAGAATCCAAATTATTCATATTAAATAATTGGAATTCTTTTTTGATAGGTCAATTCATATTATTCCAAAACCTTATTATTTGTTTGTTTGTTGCCCAGAAAAACCCTTTGGTTTTGGATGCTCGTTGCCACTAGAAAATGATCTTGATTTTGCTAAAGAATAAGATTGTACAATGGAAAAATAAGTCTTTTTCTTCCAAAGATTTTTACGAATACGCTTTTTTGACATTGAAGTACGTTTTTTTGGAACTGCCATTCAAAAAGGAAATTACTTTTTTCTAGTTGTATGTGAAAGACATCTATTGCCGCAAATCAATCCTTCTTTCTTCTTTTTCTTAGTATTTATACTTAGATACTGAAAGATACTGAAATTCTAAATTATTTTTTACTTCATTTTGTCTAATGCGGATAAGACAAGAATTTTTTAGCATATTTTTCGTATATATTTTAGACTTTGTTTTAATAATATAGAATATACAGAAAGGTTTTCCTTTTAAATCTATTTATATATATTTATATATCAAGTATACTCCATATATAGGTATATGGTACGGAGGCCGATCCCACATATAAGATCGGGGGATAAAAAGAAGGGAAAATTCAAATAGTTAATTTAAGTTCAGAATGGTATTTCATAATGGAATTCCAATCAAAACAAAAAATACTGAGTCTCTTAAACAAGACATTCTAAAACTTAGGTAATTATAGTCATTAGGATTTCATTTCAGTTCTATATGAAGTAAGGAATATTCGATAATTTCCTATAAACATAGGTTTTCATTGGAATTCAATCAATCAGTTACGAAACAAGAGAGCTGCTTCATCTTCGTTTTAAAGAAATACAAAATGAATAAAAAGTAAAATGATTCAACCTTTTTTTGTATTTTAATAAATATCCTTATTTAGGTAATAACTAGGTAACTAATTTATTTGATTTACTTTTTGAATTTAACCAACTAAACCCACTCTTAATTTTTCCAAATTTCTCTCGTTGAAATAAGCAAAAATTAAGAATTCCTGTATTTTTTTCTTAATTCTTTTTATTTATTCTTTCAGAAAGAGATAAGAATTGGTTTGGTGAATCGCAAATAATTTTATTTTATAGAAAAATTGAAGTAAAAATTTCAAGTAAAAATTGCAATTTCTTTTCTTATGGAACATACATATCAATATGCATGGGTAATCCCTCTTCTCCCACTTCCAGTTATTATGTCAATGGGGTTTGGCCTTATTCTTATTCCGACAGCAACAAAAAATCTTCGTCGCATATGGGCTTTTCCTAGTGTTTTACTCTTAAGTATAGCTATGGTATTCTCAGTTCAACTGTCTATTCAACAAATAAATGGAAGTTCTATCTATCAATATCTATGGTCTTGGACCATCAATAATGATTTTTCTTTAGAATTTGGATACTTGATTGACCCGCTTACTTCTATTATGTTAATACTAATTACTACTGTAGGAATCCTGGTTCTTATTTATAGTGACGGGTATATGTCTCACGATGAAGGATATTTGAGATTTTTTGTTTATATAAGTTTTTTCAATACTTCCATGTTGGGATTGGTTACTAGTTCCAATTTGATACAAATTTATTTTTTTTGGGAGCTTGTGGGAATGTGTTCCTATTTATTGATAGGCTTTTGGTTTACACGACCAATCGCAGCGAGTGCTTGTCAAAAAGCTTTTGTAACTAATCGTGTAGGGGATTTTGGGCTGTTATTAGGAATTTTAGGTTTTTTTTGGATAACTGGTAGTTTAGAGTTTCGGGATTTGTTCCAAATAGCTAATAACTGGATTCCTAATAATGGGATTAACTCTTTACTTACTACTTTGTGTGCTTTTTTATTATTCCTTGGTGCAGTTGCGAAATCTGCACAATTCCCTCTTCACGTATGGTTACCCGATGCTATGGAAGGACCCACTCCCATTTCGGCTCTTATACACGCAGCTACTATGGTTGCTGCGGGGATTTTTCTTCTAGCACGACTTCTTCCTCTTTTCATATCTTTACCTTTTATAATGAGTTTCATTTCTTTAGTAGGTACAATAACACTCTTCTTAGGGGCTACTTTAGCTCTTGCTCAGAGAGATATTAAAAGAAGCTTAGCCTATTCTACAATGTCTCAATTGGGTTATATGATGTTAGCTCTAGGTATAGGTTCTTATCAAGCTGCTTTATTCCATTTGATCACTCATGCTTATTCAAAAGCTTTATTATTCTTGGGATCCGGATCCGTTATTCATTCAATGGAACCTCTTGTTGGATATTCACCAGATAAAAGCCAGAATATGGTTCTTATGGGTGGTTTAAGAAAATACATTCCAATTACAAGAACTACTTTTTTATGGGGTACACTTTCTCTTTGTGGTATTCCACCTCTTGCTTGCTTCTGGTCCAAAGATGAAATCCTTAGTAATAGTTGGTTGTATTCCCCCTTTTTTGGAGTAATAGCCTCCTTTACTGCAGGATTAACTGCGTTTTATATGTTTCGGATATATTTACTTACGTTTGATGGGTATTTGCGTGTTCATTTTCAAAATTACAGTAGCACTAAAAAGGGTTCGTTGTATTCAATATCCTTATGGGGAAAAAGGATAACCAAAGGAGTGAATAAGAATTTCGTTTTATCAACAACCAAGAGTGGAGTTTCTTTTTTTTCACAAAATTTATCCAAAATTCAAGGTAATACAAGAAATAGGATAGGATCCTTTAGTACTTCCTTTGGGGCTAAAAACACTTTTGCCTATCCGCATGAAACGGGAAATACTATGTTATTTCCTCTTCTTATATTACTGCTTTTTACTTTGTTCATTGGATTCATAGGAATCTCTTTTGATAATGGAGCAATGGATAATGGAATAGCAGATCTAACCATATTATCAAAGTGGTTAACTCCCTCAATAAACTTTATCCAGGAAAGTTCTAATTCTTCTATAAATTCATATGAATTTATCACTAATGCAATTTCTTCTGTAAGTATAGCTATCTTCGGTTTATTTATAGCATATAGCTTCTATGGATCCGCTTATTGTTTTTTTCAGAATTTGGATTTTATAAATTCCTTTGTAAAAGGGAGTCCGAAAAAGGACTTTTTTGACCGAGTAAAAAAAAAGATATACAGTTGGTCATATAATCGTGGTTATATAGATATTTTCTATACTAAGGTTTTTACCCTCGGTATAAGAGGATTAACCGAACTAACTGAGTTTTTCGATAAGGGTGTTATTGATGGAATTACCAATGGAGTGGGTCTTGCTAGTTTTTGTATAGGAGAAGAAATTAAATATGTAGGGGGAGGGCGAATCTCGTCTTATTTATTCTTTTTTTTATGTTATGTATCCGTGTTTTTAGTCTTTTTTCTTTCTTAACTTAAGGAATTTCCCGGTCTCCGACCTAAA